TTTGAAGCTAACGAAATACGTCGATTTTCAGTTGAATGGAAAGATCCTATACAAAATAGGATGTCAGAATTGTGTTTTGGTACATGTCCAAGTGATGGAAAGGAAAGAATATCTTTTACGTATCCATCTCCTTTGTTCACTTTTTTGGAAATGATACAAAGAAAAATATCTTTATTGACAACAGAAAAACTCACCTCTACGGAATTGTCTAATCGTTGGAATTCTAACAATGAACAAAGAAAGAAAACCCTAAGTAATGAGTTTTTAAATAGAGTGGAAAATCTAGATAAAGGATCTCCTATTCTGAATATACTTGAGAAAAGAACTAGGTTATGGAATAATAAACCTAAAAAAAACTATTTATCTACTAAATACGATCCTTTATGCGCGGGGGGCCTTCGTGGAAACTTAAGATTTCATTTTTCACCCAAGAATCTAAAGCAAAAAGAAATTTTTAGACAAAATTCTAAAAGGATACGTCGGACAAATAAACTTCATCTTCTCCTTTTTAGTACAAATTATCAAGAATTTGATCAAGAATTTGATCAAGAATTTGAACCAAAAATAGATACATTTAATAGAAAATCATTCTCAAAAAAAATTTCTTATTTTTTGAACTTAGTTAATGAATTTGCTTTTAAGTTAATTAATGAATTCGAATTTACTGGAAAATCACTATCAAATTTCATTTTTAAAGAGCTCTCTTTATTTCCAGATCACAAAGAAGAAAAAATCGATTTAGAAGATTTAGAAGATTTAGAAGATCGAATACAAATTTTAGACTCTTTATTCACTCAAGTAATAATCGATTTTGAGAAGAAAAGAATTAGAAACATAAATAGCATAACAAACTGGGAACAAAAAGAGCGCGAAGAAGTCTACCTACGGAATCGTCCAGTATTCTGGAGACCACAGAAACTTGTAGAGGTTTTTATCAATAATGATGATGAAAAATCACCTTTAACAGCGGGCATTCTTCGTCAAGGAAAGCCAATATCTATACTAGAATATATAGATCCCCTGTTCTTCTACGGGCTGCGATCTTTACCAGGAAACTCGTCGCTAATTAAAAGGCGCAAATCGTCTATTGCTCCAGTGTATCAACCGCATTTTCATAGTCTTCTCTTTTTGGAGAGAACAAACGATCCTCTTTCTTTCCTTTTGACCATTTTTTATTTTATTTCCGACCGGATAAAAATCACGTTGGTAACTAAATTGGTAACTAAAAAAGTAGGATTCAAAATTCCAAGTTTGACTTTTCAAAAAACTCAAGAAAAGAAAACAAAAGAAAGGGAGAGAAAGGAAAAGAAAGAAGAATTAATTAAAGAAAGAATAAGAGAAGAAGAATTAAAAGAACGAATCAGGGAAACAAAGCGACTAGAAGCCATCAGGGCAGAAGACATCCGACTACACACAATCGAAGCTTGGGAACACGATTGGGAAATTCAAACACTGAGAACTTTTTTGTTATTATTCCACCGTTTTTTTAGACAATGGATTCTAGTACCTTCATTAATAATAGTGAAAAACATCATTCGGATACTCTTATTCCAAACTCCCGAATGGGAGCAGGATATCCGATATTGGAAAGCAGAAATCTATTATTTCTGCAGTTATGAAGGAACTCCAATATCAGAAACAGAATTGCCGAAAGAATGGTTAGAGGAAGGTCTTCAAATAAAAATCCTATTTCCCTTTCGTCTAAAACCTTGGCATGGATCTAAACCTAAATGGCATAGATTGAAACCTAAACGGCATAGATTGAAATCGAAATCAGAATGGCTCCAAAAATTGAAGAAATTTAAAGATTTTTTCAAAAAGCAAAACAAAAGGAAAAAGCAAAAGAAAAGGGAAAAGCAAGATTTTTTTGAGAAAAGGGAAAAGCAAGATTTTTTTGATTCTTGTTATTTAACAGCTCTGGGATTGGAAAGTGAAATGCCTTTTGGTCCTCCACGATCAATGATTCCCTTTTTAGAAGAGGGGTTTAGAAAAAAAATTTGGAAAAAACTAAAAAAAAAACTTCGAAAATGGAAAAAGACTTGTTCTCTAGCTATAACAATTTTCAAAGAGAGAAGAAAGGTATTTCTATATTTTTCAGGAAAAAGAAGAATGAATTCAGGAAAAAGAAGAATGAATTCAGGAAAAAGAAGAATGAACGGGTTCATCAAAAGCATTTTATATTTAAAAAAAATAAAAAGGAAATTTTTCAAACCAAGAAAAAATTCAAAGAGTCAAATTGGATTTCTAGAAGGATATAGATTGAATGAAACTCAAACCGAAAAAGATTCGATAATCAAGAATTTGGCGATTGACAAAATATCCACTCCAATTCAACCTATGGATTTACTAAATGATTCACTAACAAGAAATGAAAGAAGCCTGCAAATTTGGAGTAACAGAACAAAGACAATCAGAAATGAAATAGAAAAATTGAAAACAGAAGAAGCCCATCAAAAAAGATTTCGAAATTCAGAGACAAATATTAGCCCTAACAAACTAGATTCTAATATTCAAAAATTCAAATCAATTTTACTTATATTAAAAAAAAGAAATGTTCGATTAATACACAAATCATATTCTTTTATAAAAATTTGGATTGAAAGGATATATATCGATGGACTTTTAGCTCTCACTAAGATTGTGAGGATCCGTATACAGGTTTTTCTTGAATTAACAAGAAAAATTATTTCAACAAGCAAAATTATTCCAAAAATTTTTAATAAATACATCTTTATTAAAAAATACATCTACAATAAGAAAAAAAATAAGAAAAAAATGGATAAAACAAATCAAAATGCAATTCGTTTTATGGATTTGCTAGAAAAGATTAAAAGTGATAATAGCAATTTAGAGATTTTTTATGATGTAAGTTCCTTCTCACAAGAATATGTATTTTTCAAATTACAAAAAATACAAATTAGTAACTTCTACAAAAATGAAAAAAAAGATTTTTTGGAAGGGTTATTTCCGTCTAAATTAAAAGATATAAACTTTAGAGATTCTGTAACGAATCAATGGAAAACCTGGTTAAGGAGCCATTATCCATATAAATCCAATTTCTTTCAAATTAAATGGTCTGAATTAATGCCACAAAAATGGCGAAATCGAGTCAATCAACAGCGCACAGTTCAAAATAAAGATTTAAACAAATCGAATTCAGAGAAATTCGATTTATTACTGACAGTAAAAGATAATTATAAAAAACACACCAGATATAATCTTTTCTCACATAAATGCATTAATTATCACGACGATAAGAAAAAAATTTGTTTTAATTACAAAACCGATAAAATGAAAAGGGAATTCATTCATATCTTAAGAGGTACACCTTCGATAGGTGTACCTAACTCTAATTTCACTAATGATCCAGAATTCGAGAAGATTCACGATTATACAGAACTAGAGGACTTAGTAGATTCTCTAGAATCAACGGAGATTCGCGATTCTAGAGAATCAGAGGACGTTCCAGATTTTCTAGATTCAGGGAATCCTCTCTATTATCTAGAAAAACAGAATTTTTCCGATTATAGCGAATCAGAGGCTCTTTTCGATATGGAGAAAAGCCCGAAGAGAAAATATTTTGATTGGAGAATTTTCCATTTTAGTCTTAGAAAAAAAGAAGAAATGGAATTCTGGATTAATATTAGCAAAAACAAAAAAAATACTGAAACTGAGAGTAAGAGTAATAAATATCAAATAATTGAGAAAGAAAGTGACAAACATCTTCTTTTTCCTGTGCTTGTCAAAAGAGGTAACGAAGTAGTAGTAAGACACCCACCTGAATTAGATTGGATGGGAATGAATGACGAAATTGTAAACTGTCTCGTATCAAATTTTGAATTGGGGTTCCTTTTTCCCAAATTCGAGAAACTTTACAACGTATATAAGAGAAGACCGTGGGTAATACCAATCCAATTACTTCTTTTCAATTCGAATCAAAATCCATCTAAGGAACTAGCGAAGCTTAAATCACTTCTCACAAGGAAAAACAAATTTTATCCGAAACCACGTTTCTCCCGAGAGTACAACCAATTCAGACCGCTGGAGATTGAGGAGGAACAGCAGAAACAACAAATTTCGTGGAATATGCAAACATATACTTACCTGGTCAAAAATAATACCATGTTTCAAAAGGGAACAATAAACAAAAAAAAATGGATTCAATCCCTTATTCGACGAACAGAATTGAATATTGATATTTTTCCGGGCAAAACGAAGGGTGCGCTGTCAAGTATCAAATTGACCAAAAGAGGAAAATGGATTATCGATACTCCGCGCATATCGTCAAAAAAATCGAATTATATGACTGGAAAATGGATTATGTATCAAACCATAGCAAGTTCATTGGTTCATAAGAGCAAACAACAAATTAATCAAGGATGCGGAGAAAAAAGCTATATTAATAAAGAAAATTTTATCAAATCTATTGAAAGACTTAAAAGTCTAATTGGATTTCGAAAGAAAAAAGATTTCCTTGTTCCTGAAAATATTTTATCCACTCGAAGTCGTAGAGAGTTGAGAATTCTAATCTCTTTGAATTCAAAAAAAGAAAATGATATTCATATGAATACAGAACTTTTCAAAAGTAATAATATAAAAAACTGTAGCCGCTTTAACATTATAGAAAAAAGTAAATATTTTGATAGAGAGAAAAAGAAACTACTTCAATTCAAACTTTTTCTTTGGCCCAATTTTCGATTCGAAGATTTAGCTTGTATGAACCGCTTTTGGTTTAATACAAATAATTCCAGTCGGTTCAGTATGTTAAGGATACGTATATATCCACAAAAATGAAATAAAGGTACGTTTGTCATATATATATATTCTATAGCATATCTGATCTAATATAGGAAAACTAGGATATAGAGGAAAACAAGGATATAGACACATTCCTTGTTTTCCATTCTATATTCTATTCTGATACCTGGAATTCGATTGCCTATCAATTCTATCTAGAAAGGAAGCCATGGAATTTACTTTGAGATACAAAATTTTCACTTTTGTAAGTGAAGAGATATACTATCCTTTTTTATTTCTAGCCAACAAAAAAAAAAAAATTGGATTAATTAATAAGAAATTCTATTTGACAAAATTCGGAATTGCTAACGAATTGAAGATTTTTGTGTATTTTGTGTATAAAAAGAAAAATGAATTGACATTCTTATTTTTTATTCTTATTCCATTTTTTGTTATTATTCCTGATCAATAAAACGATTTTAAAAATGGGCGGTAGGAGGAGGATTTCATTTTATGGTAAAAAATTCACTCATCTTTATTTCACAAGAAAACAAAGAGAAAAACCCAGGATCCGTTGAATTTCAAATAGTAAGCTTTACTAATAAGATACGAAAACTTACTCCACATTTTGAATTGCATAGAAAAGACTATTTATCTCAAAGAGGTTTGCGGAAAATTCTAGAAAAACGCCAACGACTACTATCTTATTTGGAAAAGAAAAACGCACTACGTTATAAAAAATTAATTAGCCAGTTGGATATTCGGGAGTCAAAAACGCGGTAATTTGAAATTGAATTATTTGATTTATTCGATCTTGAATTTTGATGAATTGATTTTCGTCTTCAGCAATTCATAGAAGAATGAATCGAGGAAATCACTATGAATGTACCAGCTAAAAGAAAAGATTTTATGATAGTCAATATGGGCCCCCATCACCCATCAATGCATGGTGTTCTTCGACTCATCCTTACTCTAGACGGTGAAGATGTTATTGACTGTGAGCCAATATTAGGTTATTTACACAGAGGAATGGAAAAAATTGCGGAAAACCGAACAATTATACAATATTTGCCTTATGTAACACGTTGGGATTATTTAGCTACTATGTTCGCAGAAGCAATAACAGTAAATGGGCCAGAACATATTGGAAATATTCAAGTACCTAAAAGAGCCAGCTATCTCAGAGTAATTATGTTAGAGTTGAGTCGTATAGCTTCTCATCTGTTATGGCTTGGCCCTTTTATGGCGGATATTGGTGCACAAACTCCTTTTTTCTATATTTTTAGAGAAAGAGAGTTAATATATGATTTATTTGAAGCAGCTACAGGTATGAGAATGATGCATAATTATTTTCGTATCGGAGGAGTAGCAGCAGATCTACCTTATGGTTGGCTAGATAAATGTTTAGATTTTTGTGATTATTTTTTAACAGGAGTTGATGAATATCAAAAACTTATCGCGCGAAATCCTATTTTTTTAAAACGAGTTGAGGGAGTGGGTATTATTAGTGCAGAGGAAGCAATAAACTGGGGGTTGTCAGGACCAATGTTACGAGCTTCTAGAGTACAATGGGATCTTCGTAAAATTGATCATTATGAGTGTTATGATGAATTTGATTGGGAAGTCCAATGGCAAAAAGAAGGGGATTCATTATCTCGTTATTTGGTCCGAATTGGTGAAATGACTGAATCCATAAAAATTATTCAACAAGCTTTGGAAGGAATTCCGGGGGGGGGCCACGAAAATTTAGAAACCAGACGTTTGGATTTTTATAGAAAAAGTAATCCAGAATGGAACAATTTTGAATACCGATTCATTAGTAAAAAAACTTCTCCTACTTTTGAATTGACCAAACAAGAACTTTATGTAAGATTAGAAGCACCAAAGGGAGAATTGGGAATTTTTTTGATAGGGGATCAGACTGAGTTTCCTTGGCGATGGAAAATTCGTCCACCGGGTTTTATCAATTTGCAAATTCTTCCTCAATTAGTTAAAAGAATGAAATTGGCTGATATTATGACAATATTAGGAAGCATAGATATAATTATGGGAGAAGTTGATCGTTGAAATGATAATTGATACAACAAAAATACAAGCTATTAATTCCTTTTCAAAATTGGAATCCTTAAAGGAGGCTTATGAAATTGTGTGGGTACTTGGCCCTATTTTGACTCTTGTATTGGCAATAATGATAGGCTTACTAGTAATTGTGTGGTTAGAAAGAGAAATATCTGCAGGGATACAACAACGTATTGGGCCTGAATACGCTGGACCTTTGGGAGTCCTTCAAGCTCTAGCGGATGGAACAAAACTACTTTTCAAAGAAAATCTTTTTCCCTCTAGAGGGGATATTCGTTTGTTCAGTATCGGACCGGCCATAGCAGTTATATCGACTCTATTAAGTTATTCAGTAATTCCTTTTAGTTATCACCTCGTTTTAGCAGATCTAAATATCGGTATTTTTTTATGGATTGCCATTTCAAGCACTGCTCCCCTTGGACTTCTTATGTCAGGATATGGATCAAATAATAAATATTCCTTTTTAGGTGGTCTACGAGCTGCCGCTCAATCCATTAGTTATGAAATACCATTGACTCTCTGTGTATTATCCATATCTCTACGTGCGATTCGTTAAAAAATAAAAATTTTCTATTCTTTTATTCTTTAGGAATAAAGAAGAGAAATCATTTGAAGGAATATCCCCTCATTTTTTATTCATCATTTGAATTGATGAACTAAATTGGATAGCTATATGAGTGAAAGAAAACAGCTTTGAAATTTGCAGTAAAAAAATTTAGACTCATTTCTGATGTACAAGAATAATACAAAAATAAATATAAGAAAATGAGACCATTTACCCCAAGATTGGTTGATTAGTCATCCTGGCTTGAAGCGGGTTCAAAAAACGGACTCCGTTGAGTTTTGACTATTATTTCTAAGTATTACCATAATGCAAACGAACAATTGAACAAAAATGGGTGCGTGGTTAGGAACACCAAGATACACAAAGGATTAGTAATCGAGATTTTTGAAATTATCCATAATCCATTATAGGGTATTTCTTCAAAATATAATAAAGAATATTAATTGGGGCTTTCAATTAGTAGAAATGCTAAAGCAGTACTCCCCAAGATTCCGATTCAGAGTATGCTCCCACCGCACGATTAAAGAAATAACTATCAAAAACGAAAGAATCCTTTTTTTTTTAGAAAGAAGAATAGAAACGAAAAAAAAAAAAGAAAAATCTTTTTTCTTCTTTTTTTTTTCTTATATCTATATTCGTAGAAATCGAATTCATATCATAATTCATGAACTAAACTAATAGAATGTCCAATTCTTTTTCGTAATTGAAAACGAAAAGTTTCAATATATATTGACATTTCTGCAACGAGTATTTTATTGAAGGGTTTAAGTTATTGCTAAAGAAAGAAAAAACACAATTTTTAAAGGATAAGATTGATTCCGAAGTACTTTTTGAGTATTCTAACAGACAGAATTTCATTGGTCGAATTTGGGAATGTTTCATAGATTTTAATCTTATTTATACTACAAATAGATAAAAATATGTAGAGATAAATAATATCATCTAGTCCTTATATTTTTTTATGACCTTCGAGGAGCCGTATGAGGTGAAAATCTCATGTACGGTTCTGGAATAGCGATAGTAACAGTGATGTTATCATCGACTATGATTATCTAACAGTTTAAGTACAGTTGATATAGTTGAGGCACAATCAAAATATAGTTTTTGGGGGTGGAATTTGTGGAGACAACCTGTAGGGTTTATCATTTTTTTTATTTCTTCCCTAGCAGAATGTGAGAGATTACCTTTTGATTTACCAGAAGCAGAAGAAGAGTTAGTAGCAGGTTATCAAACTGAATATTCAGGTATCAAATTTGGTTTATTTTTTCTTTCTTCCTATCTAAACCTATTAGTTTCTTCCTTATTTGTAACAGTTCTTTACTTAGGTGGTTGGAATATCTCTATTCCCTACATATTTGTTCCGGAATTTTTTGAAATAAATAAAATAAGTGGAGTCTTTACAATAACAATAGGTATTTTGATTACATTGGTTAAAACTTATTTGCTCTTATTCATTCCTATCACAACAAGATGGACTTTACCTAGACTAAGAATGGACCAACTATTAAATCTTGGATGGAAATTTCTTTTACCTATTTCTCTTGGTAATCTATTATTAACAACCTCTTTTCAACTCCTTTCACTATAAAAGCGAGACTTTTCTATATTCATGACTTATCTCAAACAAGATAAAGAAACAAACATAAAATTATTCATAAAAATTCATGATATGCTTCCCATGGTAATTGGGTTCATTAATTACGGTCAACAAACCATACGAGCTGCAAGGTACATTGGTCAAAGTTTCATGATTACTTTATCTCACGCAAATCGTTTACCGGTAACTATTCAATATCCTTATGAAAAATTAATTACATCCGAGCGCTTCCGCGGTCGAATCCATTTCGAATTTGATAAATGCATTGCTTGTGAAGTATGTGTTCGCGTATGTCCTATAGATCTACCTGTTGTTGATTGGAAATTGGAAACTGATATTCGAAAAAAGCGGTTGTTTAATTACAGTATTGATTTCGGAATCTGTATATTTTGTGGCAACTGTGTTGAGTATTGCCCAACAAATTGTTTATCAATGACTGAAGAATATGAGCTTTCCACTTATAATCGTCACGAATTGAATTTCAATCAAATTGATTTAGGTCGTTTACCAATGTCAGCAATTGAAGATTATACAATTCGAACTATTTTAAATTCACCTTAAAAAAATGGATAAACTCCTTTTGCTTAATGGATTAATGATTCAAGATTAATTAAATAAAGATTAATTTAAGAAATAGAAATTTTGAATTACTACATTAAGATTTCTATTTCTATATTTCTATTTCTATATTTTCTATATTTAGAATTTCTATATTTATATATATATATATATATATATATATATATATATATATATATATATATTGTATATTTTTCTATTTCTATATATAGATTTTATCTAAACTTATAGATCTAAAAGTATAGAATGAGGTTTCTTTCATTTTGTTTGGTCAATAACTACAAAAATTACAAACCCTAATTCTTACTATTGATTTTATGATTGATTGGTAAGAATTCCATCATGGTTTCATTTTGATTTAAAATATATTAATAGAGTTATAATAATAGAGTTCGAATTCCATCCATAATTATTTGAAAATCAAAATTAGAGTCTCAAATTTACCTGTTCGAGAAAGAGCACAATTAGTCCAATAGCTGTATCCACAGTAAGTTCCACCCCTTAGGGTGGAATTCAATTAAAAACCTATTAGCATTCTAAATAGTCTTTTTTCCTGGTCGGGGTCAATAAGGTCATGAAAAAAGAATTCAAGTTTTTTATCTTGTATTTTACGCACAATGGATTTATCTGGATCAATACATGATTTTCTTTTAGTCTTTCTGGGATTAGGTCTGATATTCGGAGGTCTAGGAGTGGTATTACTTACTAATCCAATTTATTCTGCCTTTTCTTTGGGATTTGTTCTTGTTTGTATATCTTTATTTTATATTTTATCAAATTCTCATTTTGTAGCTGCTGCGCAGCTCCTTATTTATGTAGGAGCTATAAATGTTTTAATTCTATTTACTGTGATGTTCATGAATGGTCCAGAATATTCAAAAGGTTTGAATCTTTGGGCTGTTGGAAATGGGGTCACCTTCCTAGTTTCTACAAGTATTTTTGTTTTATTAATTACTTGTATTTCAGATACGACATGGTACGGGATTATTTGGACTACAAGAGCAAACCAGATTCTCGAACAAGATTTAATAAGTAACGGCCAACAAATTGGAATTCATTTATTAACAGATTTTTTTCTTCCGTTTGAATTCATTTCAATAATTCTTTTAGTTGCTTTGATAGGTGCGATTACTGTGGCTCGTCAGTCATAAATCTGTAAAATTAGTAACCACAATACAAATTTCACTCTGTTCTAGATTATTACATATATTTTTCGCCAATTCATTCGATTTGAAGATTATTCATGATATAACTCCTTTTATTCGACCTATTACTAATTTTTATTCGACCTATTACTAATATAGGTCTTTGTTCTGTACTTGTAATATTCTTAATTGTAGTTAATCCAATCTTTTAATCTTGAATTTTTATTCATTGTTTATATTGAAATAAATCGAAATTTATAAGGAGTTGGTCTATGATGCTCGAACATGTACTTGTTTTCAGTGCCTATTTATTTTCTATCGGTATCTATGGATTGATTACGAGTCGCAATATGGTTAGGGCCCTTATGTGTCTTGAACTTATACTAAATGCTGTTAATATGAATTTCGTAATATTTTCTGATTTTTTTGATAGTCGTCAATTAAAAGGAAATATTTTTTCAATTTTTATTATATCTATTGCAGCCGCTGAAGCAGCTATTGGACCGGCTATCGTTTCGTCAATTTATCGTAATAGAAAATCAATTCGTATTAATCAATCCAATTTGTTGAATAAGTAATATTTTTCATATAAAATAGAATGTTCATATTCATTAATTTGAATTTGAATTGGTATCTATGATACGTAATGTATCTGATCGTGTTTGTAAAAATAGAAAAAATTAAAGTATCTTGGCTTTATCTTATGAATCGATGCGGAATGAACTATTGAATCGAAAAATTCTGGCAAATCATTGATTCATCTGGTGTCTAAATATATGACAAATTTAGGAATTTACTAGGTCGAAAATTTATGACATTAAAAAAAAAAGAAATAGATCCAATGTCACACTCAGTAAAAATTTATAATACATGTATAGGGTGCACTCAATGTGTCCGAGCTTGCCCCACGGATGTATTAGAAATGATACCTTGGGACGGATGTAAAGCTAAACAAATAGCTTCCGCGCCAAGAACAGAAGATTGTGTCGGTTGTAAGAGATGTGAATCCGCCTGCCCAACGGATTTCCTGAGTGTACGAGTTTATTTATGGCATGAAACAACTCGAAGCATGGGTCTAGCTTATTGATCCTTTCCATAAAAAGCCACTTGAACCCATTTGATTTTTTGTTTACCGGCAAAAACCCGTGCTTGAAAATCTAATAGATAGAATCTATTAGGTTTTCAAGCACGGGTTTTTCTGGCCCAAGTGTATCTTGTCTTTACCACGAATTCTTTTCCTTGGTCAACAACATTTGTCGTTTTACCAATATTTGCAGGTTGCTTAATTATCTTTTTCCCTCATAAAGGAAATAAGATAATTAGGTGGTATACTATTTCTATCTGTATATTCGAATTTCTTTTAATGACCTATGCTTTCTCTTATTTTTTCCAATTGGACGATCCACTAATTCAATTAGCGGAGGATTATAAGTGGATCGATTTTTTGGATTTTGATTGGCGATTGGGAATAGATGGACTCTCGATAGGACCCATTTTATTGACAGGATTTATCACGACTTTAGCTGCTTTAGCGGCTCGGCCAGTTACTCGGGATTCCCGATTATTTTATTTTCTGATGTTAGCGATGTATAGTGGCCAAGTAGGATTATTTTCTTCTCAAGATCTTTTACTTTTTTTCATTATGTGGGAGTTAGAATTAATTCCCGTTTATCTACTTCTATCCATGTGGGGAGGAAAGAAACGTTTGTATTCAGCTACAAAGTTTATTTTGTATACTGCGGGCAGTTCCATTTTTTTATTAATGGGAGCCTTGGGTATTGCTTTATATGCGTTCAATGAACCAACATTCAATTTTGAAAAATCAGCCAATCAATCATATCCTGTGAGCCTAGAAATACTATTCTATATTGGGTTTCTTGTTGCTTTTGCTGTCAAATCACCGATTATACCTTTCCATACATGGTTACCAAACACCCACGGAGAAGCACATTATAGTACTTGTATGCTCCTGGCTGGAATCTTATTAAAAATGGGAGCATATGGATTGATTCGAATCAATATGGAATTATTCCCCCACGCCCATTCTTTATTTTCTCCCGGGTTGGTAATAGTAGGTGCAATACAAATAATCTATGCAGCTTTAACATCTTTTGGTCAACGAAATTTAAAAAAGAGAATAGCCTATTCCTCTGTATCTCATATGGGTTTCATAATTATAGGGATTTGCTCTATAAGCGATATGGGACTCAATGGCGCTGTTTTACAAATAATATCACATGGATTTATTGGCGCTGCACTTTTTTTCTTGGCGGGGACGAGTTATGATAGAATACATCTTGTTTATCTTGACGAAATGGGCGGAATGGCTACCCTAATGCCAAAAATATTCACGATGTTCAGTGTTTTATCACTAGCTTCCCTTGCATTACCGGGCATGAGTGGTTTTGTTGCGGAATTAATAGTCTTTTTTGGAATAATTACCGGCCAAAAATATCTTTTAATGCCAAAAATACTAATTACTTTTGTAATGGCAGTTGGAATGATATTGACTCCTATTTATTTATTATCTATGTTACGCCAAATGTTCTATGGATACAAGCTGTTTGATGCTGCAAACTCGTATTTTTTTGATTCTGGGCCACGGGAATTTTTTGTTTCGATATGTCTACTTTTACCAGTAATAGGTATTGGGGTTTTTCCGGATTTCGTTTTCTCATTAGCAGTTGAGAAGGTTAGTACTATTCTATCTAATTATTTTAATAGGTAATTATTAGAAACAAAACGAAAAATCACAAAAAAACGATTCTTTATTAAAAAAAAAAGAAAAATCATTATACAATGAAAAAGCTTTTGGTAATTTGATAATTTGAATTAGATTAGGAGTAAAAAAAAAAAAGAAGAATTCCAACCAAATATCTTTGACATTTGTGAGAACTTTTTGAATCAAGTAATAGAGTGATTCAAAAGGTTCTCAACCACTTAACTGAAGTTTCTTATATATATATATATTAGAATAGTATAATAATATATAATATTCTATTATTATAGGCTGGGTTGTCTTATGATTTTATTCATCAATACTTTTTTTTTTCAATTCAATTGGATGTTAATGTAAATGAACCATAACTATGTAGTCCTATTCCCAATAAATTAACCCCAAAATAGCATATCCAGATTATAAGAAAGCCTATAGAAGCAACAATTGCAGAACTAAAACCTTCCAAATTTTTATTTGTTCGAGTATGCAAATAAATTGCAAATATAACCCAAGTAATAAATGCCCAAGTTTCCTTTGGGTCCCAATTCCAATAGGACCCCCATGTTTCATTAGCCCAGACTGCTCCTGAAAGGATACCTATAGTTAAAAAGATAAACCCTATACTAAGAATACGATAATTCCAATTATCCAATTGTTGAATCAACTGAAACCTGTAATAATTTCTAAAAGAAAAAAAAGAAATATTTCTTAAAAAATTGCCCCTTTCCGTCATGTATTGGATCTCGCCTAAGGAAAATGAATTTTTTAATAAATTATTGCTCTTTTCAATAATTCTTATGGCTTTTCGAAATCGAATTACTAGAAGTGCTACTGATAATAATGATCCACATAAAAGAGCTGCATAGCCCAATATCATCATACTTACGTGCATCATTAACCACTGGGATTGGAGAGCGGGTACTAAGATTTCGGATTGGTGCATATCGGTTAAAAACCCTGAAGTAGCAAAGCTTTGGGTAATAAAAGTACTTGGCGCGGTGATTACACCTAATAAATTTTGATGTTTTTTAAAATAAGGAACCATATGAATAATGGAGAAACCCCAAGAAAGGAATATTAATGATTCATATAAATCACTTATTGGTAAATGTTTCAAATAAATCCAACGAGTAATTAATAATCCTGTTATACAGAGAAAAGTAATTATCATACCCTTTTCTGACGAATCATATAGTTCGATGAATTCATCGACTAATAAAATTATCAAATGAATTAGAATTACAATTGAAACAACCGAAAAAGATATATGAGTTAATATATGTTCTAAAGTCGAAAATATCATAAAAAAAATGTAAAAAGGAGAAAGGTACCTTAATTATACATAAGGAATTTAAATCGGGAATTCAATTCATTATACGATTTGTTGTATCCTTTTGAAAATTAAAAGACGTTATGCCGCTACTCGGACTCGAACCGAGATGCTCTCGCACTGCTTCCTAAGAGCAGCGTGTCTACCGATTTCACCATAGCGGCTTGCTCAAAATCATAATAACCTAGTTTGATTCAATCGTCAAACTTAAAGGGCTCAATTCAATAGAATATTTTTTAGGTCAATCAAATTAATGAAAAAAAAAAAAAAAAATAGAATTTGAAATTCCAATTTGAGTGATACATTCTAAGGATTTCTGGAAATATTTTTTTGTATTACTCGTTAGAATTTCATTGTGTAGAGAACTTTTGTTAGGATTTTGTAAACCAATTAGGTATTGATCTCTGGGTATATAAAAAAAAAGAGTTTTGAGTTCTGTCCAAAAAGATTGACCAATTCAAAATATATATAGCTTGATACAATGTTTGGCTCAAGTATATGATCATGATCTAAATGAGATTTTTCAAAATTTACACAGTTTGATATACCTAAAAGTGAAAGGTGCTTTTTTTCTTAATTGAATTGAAAGCAAAAAAAAAGGTTAATTCCTTTTTCTATAGTTATTTCAAATAATAATTGTTAAAAAGTTTTAAAATAAGTTTGAAACTTATTCAATTCTTTATTAAGAACAGATTGATTTTTACTAAAGACCTTAGATTTGCCCTTTTCTATTCAATTTTCCATTCAAAGTTTAAATAAAAATAAAAAACTTCTTAATCTTTTTATTTTGTCTCTTTATTTATTATTGTTATGATTTTTTATGATTCTGGCAAGTGAGTCGATATCCCCAAAATGATAAAATACCCTACAAAAAATGTAACTTAGTTACATTTTTTTTTCTTCTCTTTGTTTTTTTTGTTCCTTTTTTTTATATTATCAAAAAAAGTATTTCAAATTCAGAAAGCAAAAAAAAAGGGAATTCTTATTATTATTATAAAGTGAAAAGAGTTCCATTTTTTATTTGATATTGATTAGCTCCAAGCATTAAAGAATGAAAATTTTATCTATATTATTAGTTTCTATTTTCTATTAGATATTCGAAATTCAAAATGATAAATGAAATTCTATTTTTTCTCATATCAAGTCGAGTTGAATTAGCCCAGGTTTTTCTTTTTTATTTTTCGCACAAAAAAACTTTTTTAATTACCAGTAGAAAGGGATTTTGCTAAGGAAAAAGCTTTCAACGCTGCCCAAGATCCCTTTCTTTTCCAAATATTTTTTCGAATATGCTTTTTGATATAGAAGTGCGTTTTTTGGAACTGCCATTCAAAAAAAAAAGAAGGTAATTAATAGTCTATATGGATGTGAAAGACATTTATTGTTAAATGTTAAAAAAAGTCATTCTTTATTATTTCTATCTTTTTAGTTAGTCTTTATATGATATTCTCTTCATCTTCATAAAAAAGTGTGTCCATTTTTTTTTTCCGTTTCGTTTCGATTTATATCCTTTTTCATCATACTACATTAATTATCCTTTTTCATCATACTACATTAATCAAAAATTATTTCTTTAATGGAATTCGGTAAGGATCTGATAAAAACAATCTCTTTTTTTATCATTCTGATTCAAATTCAAATAAAAATTGAGTACTACTTTTGATAAAATTGTGCATTCTTTCTATATGTATTTATATGTATAGAAATTTTTATAGAAATTTTTAGAAATTATTGCAATTCATAAAAATAAATGCAATTTTCATTTTAGGATAGGTATTTTTTTCTATTTTCACTAGTATCTTTGTGATATCATTTGACCAATTCTAACTTCTTAATTTGAATATATGAAGTATTTGGAAAAAGATTCAGAATAATTAAGAATAATGAGATTTTTTTATGGAACATACATATCAATATTCATGGATTATACCTTTCGTTACACTTCCAGTACCTATGTTAATAGGAATGGGACTCCTACTTTTCCCGGAGTCAACAAAAAAACTTCGTCGTATGTGGGCTTTTTCAAGTATTTTATTGTTAAGTATAGTTTTGATTTTTTCGACCAATCTGTCTATTCAGCAAATAAATAGCAGTTCTATCTATCAATATATATGGTCGTGGACCATCAACAATGATTTTTCTTTAGAGTTTGGATATTTGATCGACTCACTTACTTCAATTTTGTTAATATTAATTACTACGGTTGGAATTTTTGTCCTTATTTATAGTGATAGTTATATGTCTTATGATCAAGGCTATTTAAGATTTTTCGCTTATATGAGCTTTTTCAATACTTCAATGTTAGGATTAGTTACTAGTTCGAATTTAATACAAATCTATATTTTTTGGGAATTAGTTGGAATGTGTTCGTATCTATTAATAGGGTTTTGGTTCACACGACCGATTGCGTCCAATGCTTGTCAAAAGGCGTTTGTAACTAATCGTGTAGGCGATTTTGGTTTATTATTAGGAATTTTAGGTCTTTATTGGATAACGGGCAGTTTCGAATTTCAGGATTTGTTTGAAATATTCAATAACTTAATATCGAATAATGATAATGAAGTTTACCTTTTCTTTTTTACTTTGTGCGCCTTCCTATTATTTTCCGGTGCAATTGCAAAATCCGCGCAATTCCCCTTTCATGTATGGTTACCAGATGCCATGGAAGGACCTACCCCTATTTCGGCTCTGATACACGCGGCTACTATGGTAGCCGCGGGAATTTTTCTTGTAGCTCGACTTCTTCCTCTTTTCGTAGTCATACCTTACATAATGAATGTAATAACTTTGATAGGGATAATAACAGTACTTTTAGGGGCTACTTTAGCTCTTGCTCACAAAGATATTAAAAGAAGTTTAGCCTATTCAACAATGTCTCAATTGGGTTATACGATGTTAGCTTTAGGTATGGGGTCTTATCGAGCCGCTTTATTTCATTTGATTACTCATGCATATTCGAAAGCCTTGTTGTTTTTAGGATCTGGGTCCGTTATTCATTCAATGGAAGCTATTGTTGGCTATTCCCCAGATAAGAGCCAAAATATGATTCTTATGGGGGGTTTAACAAAACGTGTTCCAATTACAAAAACCGTTTTTTTATTAGGAACTCTTTCTATTTGCGGTATTCCACCCCTCGCCTGTTTTTGGTCTAAAGATGAAATTCTTAATGATAGTTGGTTGTATTCACCTATTTTTGCAATAATAGCTTGTTCCACAGCGGGAGTCACTGCCTTTTATATGTTTCGGGTTTATTTACTTATTTTTGGGGGGCATTTCAATGTTCATTTTACAAATTACAGCGGTAAAAAAAACAGTGCGCTTTATTCACTATCTGTATGGGGTAAAGGAGAATCAAAAATGTTCAAAAAAAAAATGCGTTTATTGGCTTTATTAACAATGAGTAATAGTGAACGGGCTTCTTTTTTTTGTAAGAAAAGATATCAAATTGATGGTACTGTAAAAAAGATGATGCGCCCTTTTGTTATTAATCATTTTGGAACTAAAAGAATTTTTTCCTATCCGCAAGAATCAGATAATACTATGTTATTTCCAATGTTAGTTTTAGGACTATTTACTTTGTTTATTGGAGCAATAGGAATTCCTTTTAATCAATTTAAGCAAGAAGGAATGGATTTAGATATATTATCTAAACTATTAAGTCCATCTTTAAACCCTTTGCATCAGAATGGAAAAAATTCTGCGGATTTTTATGAATTTGTAACAAAGGCAACTTTTTCGATCAGTGTAGCTTTTTTTGGAATATTTATAGCCTTTTCTTTATATAAGCCGGTTTATTCATCCTTACAAAATTTTAAGTTCCTCAATTTGTTCGCCAAAAAGGGTCCTAAAAGAAATTTTTGGGATAAAACAATAAACATGATATATGATTGGTCCTATAATCGTGGTTACATAGATACTTTTTATGCACGATCTTTAACTAAAGGTATAAGAGAATTTGTAGAATTTACTCTGTTTTTTGATAGACGAGTAATTGATGGAATTACCAATGGGGTCGGCGTTATGAGTTTCTTTATAGCAGAAGGTATCAAATATGTAGGAGGCGGCCGTATCTCTTCTTATCTCTTAGTTTATTTATTTTATGTATTAATATTCATTTTTATGAATTTACTATTTTATTTTTATTAATTTGAACTCTGTATAATATTCTTTTTTTTAATAGAAAAAAGATTCCTACTCTAAAAATATAGAAAAAAGGAGTTTGTGCACCAATATCCGCCATAAAAGGGCCAAGCCATAACAGATGAGAAGCTATACGACTCAACTCTAACATAATTACTCTGAGATAGCTGGCTCTTTTAGGTACTTGAATATTTCCAATATGTTCTGGCCCATTTACTGTTATTGCTTCTGCGAACATAGTAGCTAAATAATCCCAACGTGTTACATAAGGCAAATATTGTATAATTGTTCGGTTTTCCGCAATTTTTTCCATTCCTCTGTGTAAATAACCTAATATTGGCTCACAGTCAATAACATCTTCACCGTCTAGAGTAAGGATGAGTCGAAGAACACCATGCATTGATGGGTGATGGGGGCCCATATTGACTATCATAAAATCTTTTCTTTTAGCTGGTACATTCATAGTGATTTCCTCGATTCATTCTTCTATGAATTGCTGAAGACGAAAATCAATTCATCAAAATTCAAGATCGAATAAATCAAATAATTCAATTTCAAATTACCGCGTTTTTGACTCCCGAATATCCAACTGGCTAATTAATTTTTTATAACGTAGTGCGTTTTTCTTTTCCAAATAAGATAGTAGTCGTTGGCGTTTTTCTAGAATTTTCCGCAAACCTCTTTGAGATAAATAGTCTTTTCTATGCAATTCAAAATGTGGAGTAAGTTTTCGTATCTTATTAGTAAAGCTTACTATTTGAAATTCAACGGATCCTGGGTTTTTCTCTTTGTTTTCTTGTGAAATAAAGATGAGTGAATTTTTTACCATAAAATGAAATCCTCCTCCTACCGCCCATTTTTAAAATCGTTTTATTGATCAGGAATAATAACAAAAAATGGAATAAGAATAAAAAATAAGAATGTCAATTCATTTTTCTTTTTATACACAAAATACACAAAAATCTTCAATTCGTTAGCAATTCCGAATTTTGTCAAATAGAATTTCTTATTAATTAATCCAATTTTTTTTTTTTTGTTGGCTAGAAATAAAAAAGGATAGTATATCTCTTCACTTACAAAAGTGAAAATTTTGTATCTCAAAGTAAATTCCATGGCTTCCTTTCTAGATAGAATTGATAGGCAATCGAATTCCAGGTATCAGAATAGAATATAGAATGGAAAACAAGGAATGTGTCTATATCCTTGTTTTCCTCTATATCCTAGTTTTCCTATATTAGATCAGATATGCTATAGAATATATATATATGACAAACGTACCTTTATTTCATTTTTGTGGATATATACGTATCCTTAACATACTGAACCGACTGGAATTATTTGTATTAAACCAAAAGCGGTTCATACAAGCTAAATCTTCGAATCGAAAATTGGGCCAAAGAAAAAGTTTGAATTGAAGTAGTTTCTTTTTCTCTCTATCAAAATATTTACTTTTTTCTATAATGTTAAAGCGGCTACAGTTTTTTATATTATTACTTTTGAAAAGTTCTGTATTCATATGAATATCATTTTCTTTTTTTGAATTCAAAGAGATTAGAATTCTCAACTCTCTACGACTTCGAGTGGATAAAATATTTTCAGGAACAAGGAAATCTTTTTTCTTTCGAAATCCAATTAGACTTTTAAGTCTTTCAATAGATTTGATAAAATTTTCTTTATTAATATAGCTTTTTTCTCCGCATCCTTGATTAATTTGTTGTTTGCTCTTATGAACCAATGAACTTGCTATGGTTTGATACATAATCCATTTTCCAGTCATATAATTCGATTTTTTTGACGATATGCGCGGAGTATCGATAATCCATTTTCCTCTTTTGGTCAATTTGATACTTGACAGCGCACCCTTCGTTTTGCCCGGAAAAATATCAATATTCAATTCTGTTCGTCGAATAAGGGATTGAATCCATTTTTTTTTGTTTATTGTTCCCTTTTGAAACATGGTATTATTTTTGACCAGGTAAGTATATGTTTGCATATTCCACGAAATTTGTTGTTTCTGCTGTTCCTCCTCAATCTCCAGCGGTCTGAATTGGTTGTACTCTCGGGAGAAACGTGGTTTCGGATAAAATTTGTTTTTCCTTGTGAGAAGTGATTTAAGCTTCGCTAGTTCCTTAGATGGATTTTGATTCGAATTGAAAAGAAGTAATTGGATTGGTATTACCCACGGTCTTCTCTTATATACGTTGTAAAGTTTCTCGAATTTGGGAAAAAGGAACCCCAATTCAAAATTTGATACGAGACAGTTTACAATTTCGTCATTCATTCCCATCCAATCTAATTCAGGTGGGTGTCTTACTACTACTTCGTTACCTCTTTTGACAAGCACAGGAAAAAGAAGATGTTTGTCACTTTCTTTCTCAATTATTTGATATTTATTACTCTTACTCTCAGTTTCAGTATTTTTTTTGTTTTTGCTAATATTAATCCAGAATTCCATTTCTTCTTTTTTTCTAAGACTAAAATGGAAAATTCTCCAATCAAAATATTTTCTCTTCGGGCTTTTCTCCATATCGAAAAGAGCCTCTGATTCGCTATAATCGGAAAAATTCTGTTTTTCTAGATAATAGAGAGGATTCCCTGAATCTAGAAAATCTGGAACGTCCTCTGATTCTCTAGAATCGCGAATCTCCGTTGATTCTAGAGAATCTACTAAGTCCTCTAGTTCTGTATAATCGTGAATCTTCTCGAATTCTGGATCATTAGTGAAATTAGAGTTAGGTACACCTATCGAAGGTGTACCTCTTAAGATATGAATGAATTCCCTTTTCATTTTATCGGTTTTGTAATTAAAACAAATTTTTTTCTTATCGTCGTGATAATTAATGCATTTATGTGAGAAAAGATTATATCTGGTGTGTTTTTTATAATTATCTTTTACTGTCAGTAATAAATCGAATTTCTCTGAATTCGATTTGTTTAAATCTTTATTTTGAACTGTGCGCTGTTGATTGACTCGATTTCGCCATTTTTGTGGCATTAATTCAGACCATTTAATTTGAAAGAAATTGGATTTATATGGATAATGGCTCCTTAACCAGGTTTTCCATTGATTCGTTACAGAATCTCTAAAGTTTATATCTTTTAATTTAGACGGAAATAACCCTTCCAAAAAATCTTTTTTTTCATTTTTGTAGAAGTTACTAATTTGTATTTTTTGTAATTTGAAAAATACATATTCTTGTGAGAAGGAACTTACATCATAAAAAATCTCTAAATTGCTATTATCACTTTTAATCTTTTCTAGCAAATCCATAAAACGAATTGCATTTTGATTTGTTTTATCCATTTTTTTCTTATTTTTTTTCTTATTGTAGATGTATTTTTTAATAAAGATGTATTTATTAAAAATTTTTGGAATAATTTTGCTTGTTGAAATAATTTTTCTTGTTAATTCAAGAAAAACCTGTATACGGATCCTCACAATCTTAGTGAGAGCTAAAAGTCCATCGATATATATCCTTTCAATCCAAATTTTTATAAAAGAATATGATTTGTGTATTAATCGAACATTTCTTTTTTTTAATATAAGTAAAATTGATTTGAATTTTTGAATATTAGAATCTAGTTTGTTAGGGCTAATATTTGTCTCTGAATTTCGAAATCTTTTTTGATGGGCTTCTTCTGTTTTCAATTTTTCTATTTCATTTCTGATTGTCTTTGTTCTGTTACTCCAAATTTGCAGGCTTCTTTCATTTCTTGTTAGTGAATCATTTAGTAAATCCATAGGTTGAATTGGAGTGGATATTTTGTCAATCGCCAAATTCTTGATTATCGAATCTTTTTCGGTTTGAGTTTCATTCAATCTATATCCTTCTAGAAATCCAATTTGACTCTTTGAATTTTTTCTTGGTTTGAAAAATTTCCTTTTTATTTTTTTTAAATATAAAATGCTTTTGATGAACCCGTTCATTCTTCTTTTTCCTGAATTCATTCTTCTTTTTCCTGAATTCATTCTTCTTTTTCCTGAAAAATATAGAAATACCTTTCTTCTCTCTTTGAAAATTGTTATAGCTAGAGAACAAGTCTTTTTCCATTTTCGAAGTTTTTTTTTTAGTTTTTTCCAAATTTTTTTTCTAAACCCCTCTTCTAAAAAGGGAATCATTGATCGTGGAGGACCAAAAGGCATTTCACTTTCCAATCCCAGAGCTGTTAAATAACAAGAATCAAAAAAATCTTGCTTTTCCCTTTTCTCAAAAAAATCTTGCTTTTCCCTTTTCTTTTGCTTTTTCCTTTTGTTTTGCTTTTTGAAAAAATCTTTAAATTTCTTCAATTTTTGGAGCCATTCTGATTTCGATTTCAATCTATGCCGTTTAGGTTTCAATCTATGCCATTTAGGTTTAGATCCATGCCAAGGTTTTAGACGAAAGGGAAATAGGATTTTTATTTGAAGACCTTCCTCTAACCATTCTTTCGGCAATTCTGTTTCTGATATTGGAGTTCCTTCATAACTGCAGAAATAATAGATTTCTGCTTTCCAATATCGGATATCCTGCTCCCATTCGGGAGTTTGGAATAAGAGTATCCGAATGATGTTTTTCACTATTATTAATGAAGGTACTAGAATCCATTGTCTAAAAAAACGGTGGAATAATAACAAAAAAGTTCTCAGTGTTTGAATTTCCCAATCGTGTTCCCAAGCTTCGATTGTGTGTAGTCGGATGTCTTCTGCCCTGATGGCTTCTAGTCGCTTTGTTTCCCTGATTCGTTCTTTTAATTCTTCTTCTCTTATTCTTTCTTTAATTAATTCTTCTTTCTTTTCCTTTCTCTCCCTTTCTTTTGTTTTCTTTTCTTGAGTTTTTTGAAAAGTCAAACTTGGAATTTTGAATCCTACTTTTTTAGTTACCAATTTAGTTACCAACGTGATTTTTATCCGGTCGGAAATAAAATAAAAAATGGTCAAAAGGAAAGAAAGAGGATCGTTTGTTCTCTCCAAAAAGAGAAGACTATGAAAATGCGGTTGATACACTGGAGCAATAGACGATTTGCGCCTTTTAATTAGCGACGAGTTTCCTGGTAAAGATCGCAGCCCGTAGAAGAACAGGGGATCTATATATTCTAGTATAGATATTGGCTTTCCTTGACGAAGAATGCCCGCTGTTAAAGGTGATTTTTCATCATCATTATTGATAAAAACCTCTACAAGTTTCTGTGGTCTCCAGAATACTGGACGATTCCGTAGGTAGACTTCTTCGCGCTCTTTTTGTTCCCAGTTTGTTATGCTATTTATGTTTCTAATTCTTTTCTTCTCAAAATCGATTATTACTTGAGTGAATAAAGAGTCTAAAATTTGTATTCGATCTTCTAAATCTTCTAAATCTTCTAAATCGATTTTTTCTTCTTTGTGATCTGGAAATAAAGAGAGCTCTTTAAAAATGAAATTTGATAGTGATTTTCCAGTAAATTCGAATTCATTAATTAACTTAAAAGCAAATTCATTAACTAAGTTCAAAAAATAAGAAATTTTTTTTGAGAATGATTTTCTATTAAATGTATCTATTTTTGGTTCAAATTCTTGATCAAATTCTTGATCAAATTCTTGATAATTTGTACTAAAAAGGAGAAGATGAAGTTTATTTGTCCGACGTATCCTTTTAGAATTTTGTCTAAAAATTTCTTTTTGCTTTAGATTCTTGGGTGAAAAATGAAATCTTAAGTTTCCACGAAGGCCCCCCGCGCATAAAGGATCGTATTTAGTAGATAAATAGTTTTTTTTAGGTTTATTATTCCATAACCTAGTTCTTTTCTCAAGTATATTCAGAATAGGAGATCCTTTATCTAGATTTTCCACTCTATTTAAAAACTCATTACTTAGGGTTTTCTTTCTTTGTTCATTGTTAGAATTCCAACGATTAGACAATTCCGTAGAGGTGAGTTTTTCTGTTGTCAATAAAGATATTTTTCTTTGTATCATTTCCAAAAAAGTGAACAAAGGAGATGGATACGTAAAAGATATTCTTTCCTTTCCATCACTTGGACATGTACCAAAACACAATTCTGACATCCTATTTTGTATAGGATCTTTCCATTCAACTGAAAATCGACGTATTTCGTTAGCTTCAAATGGGCGATTCCATCGTTGAAAATCGAAAAGAAG